AGAAGCATAGGGGGAAGAATAGGGAGAAGCATAGGGGGAAGAATAGGGAGAAGCATATTGCTATTGCTATGGTTCGCGCTCGACTATATAAATATTTTCCTCGACTATATAAAGATTTTCCGAAGGGCCACCCTTACACTACAGACGATCCCGAAAAGAAAATAAAATTTGAGGAGGAGGTTCAATCTATACTAGCGAGTTATGAGAACGGTGACTTTCGCTTTATAGTTGATCCTGAGGAGAAACTTAAGGAGGAGGTTCGCCTTGAGATAAAGGAATTAAAGGATAAATATTTTCCGAAGGATGACCCAAGCGCTCAAAACGATAGGGAGAAGATAGACAACTTTTTTAACGAGGCTTCCCATATAGTAAAGAGCTATAGGGAGGCTTTCTCTATAGTAGAGAGATATCCGACGGACCCTAGCTATGGAGGTGATCCTCAGAAGGATGCCCCTAGCTATGGGGGTGATCCTCAGGAGGATGACTCTGACTCTGGGGGTGATACGGACGATGGAAGTGATACGGACGGCCCTGACTCTGGGGGTGATACGGACGATGGAAGTGATACGGACGGCCCTGACTCTGGGGGTGATACGGACGGCCCTGACTCTGGGGGTGATACGGACGATGGAAGGGATACGGACGATGGAAGGGATACGGATGGCCCTGACTATGGAAGTGATCCGAATGGCCACTTCTATGAAAGTGATCCGGATGGCCCTGACTATGGAAGTGATCCGAATGGCCACTTCTATGGAAGTGATCCGAATGGCCACTTCTATGAAAGTGATCCGGATGGCCACTTCTATGAAAGTGATCCGGAGGATTCCCTTCAAAAAAAAAGAAATCTTGGGGGGGATTACCTTCAAATAGATAGATATCCCGAGGATACTCGCTTTAAAATAGAAAGAGATCCTGAGAAGATAGATAGATATATTGAGGAGCCCTTCCTTGACTATGGGGGTGATCCTCAGGAGGATGACCCTAGCTATGGGGGTGATCCTCAGGAGGATGACCCTAGCTATGGAGGTGATCCTCGGGAGGATGACTCTGACTCTGGAAGTGATCCTAATCCTAGGAAGAATTACACTCACAAATACAAGCATTTGTGGCTTATGTGCGATGAGTGTTATACATTAAATTATAGGAGATTTTTGAAAGAAAGATTGTATATTTGTGAAGGATGTGGATTTCATTTGAAAATGAATAGTTCAGAGAGACTCAAACTTTTGATCGATCCGGATACTTGGGATCCTATGAATGAAAAGATGGCCTCTCTGGATCCCATTGAATTTCATTCGGAGGAGGATCCTTATATAGATCGTGTCAATTCTTATCGAAAAAAGACAGGATTAACTGAGGCTATTCAAACCGGCCTATGCCAATTAAATGGTATTCCCACAGCAATGGGGGTTATGGAGTTTGGGTTTATGGGGGGTAGTATGGGATCCGTAGTCGGGGAGAAAATAACCCGTTTGGTTGAGTATGCCACTAATCAAGCTCTACCTCTTATTATAGTGTGTGCTTCCGGGGGGGCACGCATGCAAGAAGGAAGTTTGAGCTTGATGCAAATGGCTAAAATATCTTCTTCTTTATATGATTTTCAAACAAAGAAAAAGTTATTCTATGTATCAATCCTTACATCTCCTACTACCGGTGGGGTGACAGCCAGTTTTGGTATGTTGGGGGATGTCATTGTTGCCGAACCCGATGCCTATATTGCATTTGCGGGTAAAAGGGTAATTGAACTAACATTGAATAAAGAAGTACCTGAAGGTTCACAAGAGACGGAATATTTATTCGAGAAGGGGTTATTCGATCTAGTCATACCACGTAAGAATTTAAAAAGTATTCTGAATAAGTTATTTGGGTCCCACGGTTTCTTTCCTTTTACTTTGAATCAAAATCACTCGAGTATAACAGAACATTAAGTTCAATTATTTTATTTGTAGCAAACAAGTAGTTAGTTTATTGGACTCCAAGTAAAAATAAGACAATTGGCATTTTCTTTGTTGACAGATAGAAAAAGATAGAGATAGAGTTTTCTATCTTTCTCTATCTCTTGAGAATCTCATTTTGACTAAGAATCCCTGTTGGATCGGATTCTGACGAATCCTTCGATAATTTGTAGGAAACTTTTTCTTTAGTAAATGAAAATTGGGAGACAAGAGCAAAAGACGAGGAAAAGATAAAGAAGAATAAGAAAGGCGATTATCATACATATTTGTCATGTAGAAAGATGAATAAGTCCAGTATATACTCTCTTAGATATACTTAGATCTAGACTAATTAGAATTCCAATTTATTAAATACTTATTAATAAGTTTATTAATAAAAGGAATTCTTAATTAAGAATATTAATAAGAATTTCATAATTACAATAATTAATTATAATTATTATAAGATATCTTTCGAAATAATAATAACAGGTACAAATAGTCAATCGGGGTACCCATTCTATGACAACTTTCAACTTTCCCTCTGTTTTTGTGCCTTTGGTGGGCCTAGTATTTCCGGCAATTGCAATGGCTTCTTTATCTCTTCATGTTCAAAAAAATAAGATTGTTTAGATCCGGTAGGACAAAATCTCATCCATTTTTTTTTTTCAAAACTTAGACTCGTATCATAACACAGATATCTATTTAGTGGAATATGATATAACATATGGCTTCTGTCAAAGATTAAAGGAATCTTATGCCTGCAGAAACATGGGTAAATGAATTCTAGTTATTTTCAAAAAGATCAGGATTGCCGGATGGCCGAAATAAAAAGTCGGCGTATCCATATGTATGTTGATATCTATAGTATGTATGTCGATATCTATAGTGGGATCATACGAGAAAGGGTATGTTATTATTTTAGATCTAACCAATTTGATGAATTAATCCTAAAGGTTCACATCAACCTAGTGCTAGTTGATGGGAGTGACTTCGGAAACAAAAAGAGTCAAGTCAAATGAATTTGGGGTATTCTCTCAATTGCAATAAAATGCAACCGGATCAAGTATGAGTTGTCGATCAGAACATATATGGATAGAACCTATAACGGGGTCTCGAAAAACAAGTAATTTCTGCTGGGCCATTATCCTTTTTTTAGGTTCATTAGGATTCTTATTGGTTGGAACTTCCAGTTATTTTGGTAGAAATTTCACATCTTTATTTCCGTCTCAGCAAATCGTTTTTTTTCCACAAGGGCTCGTGATGTCTTTCTATGGGATCGCGGGTCTCTTTATTAGTTCCTATTTGTGGTGCACAATTTCGTGGAATGTAGGTAGTGGTTATGATCGATTCGATAGAAAAGAAGGAATAGTGTGTATTTTTCGTTGGGGATTTCCTGGAAAAAATCGTCGCATCTGCCTCCGATTCTTTATAAAGGATATTCAGTCCATCAGAATAGAAGTTAAAGAGGGTCTTTATGCTTGTCGTGTCCTTTATATGGACATCAGAGGTCAGGGGGCCATTCCTTTGACTCGTACTGATGAGAATTTGACTCCACGGGAAATTGAACAAAAAGCTGCTGAATTGGCCTATTTCTTGCGTGTGCCAATTGAAGTATTTTGAGAAATGGGCTGAAGAAAGAATGAATGCTTTCTTAGCAGGAGGGAAAAAACTCAAGAATCCCCTTTCTTTTTTCTATAACATAACTTAACTGAAGTTTCTTCAGAACGATCATTCGAGCCAAAGCAGACATACACATAAAAGACTAGAAAACCTTCTCTGGTCTTTTATGTGTATTGAAACCTACATACCTCAATTCACTAACAAAATAAGTAACAAACAAATTGAAATAATAGATTCATCTCATATATAAAACCCTTTCGAAAGCAAAAATGGATTTTTTTATTTAAGTCCAAGATTTGTTGGAATTGAGACTTTCAATTCAGATAGATCATATCTTGTAAATTATTTCGTTTTTGTCAATCGACGTTTCTTTTTATACTTTCTTTTGTACTCCTTAATGGTCAAAGAGTTGGATTTCTTATAACTTATAATGAGAACTAACCAATTTCTGTCTTGGTTTGCCGCACATTTTTCATCATCACAATATTTTTCAGAAATTCCCCTCAATTATTCTATTCCTGACTACTCATAGTCAGTGAAATTTTTTTGAAATACTGGATATTTTGATAGAATCATAGAAAAGGAGTTCTGTCGTCTCAACACCTTAATCATACTCATTACTTAAATACTTAAAGTGGTTCTTTCGGGCATTCATCGAAAGGAGATACCTGCTTCGAATTTGAACAATTGGGATATCTGGAAACAATATTTTTTGATTCTTTCTTTTATTTTATTATTTCTTCATTCGAATTCGAAGTGAATTTTGAGTCTATTTCTGTATTATTTCTAGATTCAAAGACTCACCGTGAAATCACAAATAAAAAACAGTGAATAGATTCATTGGCTCGATACCTTGTAATAGAACTCATGCGTGAGAGAAATATTAGATCTCATAGCATAGAGTCGACGAAGGAGGTGGGTTCATTACCAATTCACAGATGAAAAAATGGCAAAAAAGAAAACGTTCACTCCTCTTTTATATCTCGCATCTCTTGTCTTTTTGCCCTGGTGGATTTCTCTCTCAGTTAATAAAAGTTTGGAATCTTGGGTTACTAATTGGTGGAATACTAGGCAATCCGAAATCTTTTTGAATGATAGTCAAGAAAAGAGTATTCTAGAAAAATTCATAGAATTAGAGGAACTCGCCCTCTTGGACGAAATGATCAAGGAATACTCGGAGACACATCTACAAAACCTTCGTATAGGAATCCACAAAGAAACGATCCAATTAATCAAGATACACAACGAAGATCATATCCGTATGATTTTGCACTTCTCGACAAATATAATCTGTTTCATTATTCTAAGCGGTTATTCTATTTTGGGTACTGAAGAACTTGTTATTCTTAACTCTTGGGCTCAGGAATTCCTATATAACTTAAGTGACACAATAAAAGCTTTTTCTATTCTTTTAGTAGTCGATTTTTGGGTCGGATTCCA